CAAAAAGTTTGAGAGTAAGCATTACACAATCTCCAAGATCTTACTAAAAAAAAAAAAAAGAGAATAGATTCTCTATTTTTATACCAAATATCTAATTTTGATACCAAAAAATAAAGTGATTTATTTTTGTGAGCTCGAATCTAATTAGGTTCTTTCGTTTAGGGAAAAGAGGATAAAATTTAGGAAATAGAATGATCCAGATTTAGTATGGCTACAAAAAAAATTCAATATTTGAATTGAGAGTTCGTTCATACGTCAAGATTTTTTTGATCTTTTGAATTGTTGGAAGAAAAAAACCGCGAATTTTTAGAAGACAGTATTAATAATTTCATCGAAAACTTACAGCTGCTTGCCAAACAAAGGCTAAGAGAAGAAAGAAAAGAGGTATTACGGGCATAACATCTACGATTGGATTCAAAAAGGCGTAGGCCTCAGGCAATTTGGCGACTAAAAAAGTGCTTGAAAAAAGGGCAGTATTAAAACAAATACAGATCAAATTAAATATATTAAGCATAACAAAAATTGGTGTTCTTGTGGATAATTTAATTTTGATTGAGTTATTAATATATTTTTTTTTATAAAGAAAAAATAAAGAAAGATAGTCTAAAAAGACTTTGTTGAACTTAACTCAATCAAAAAACCTTTCATTCTCTTATGAGAATTAAAGAAATAATATTTTCATACAATATCTTAATTGAATTCTATGTAATGATCAATAAAGTCAGTTTGATTTGCTATCTACACGTGTCAAAACTCTAGCACCTGTGTAATCAATATTTAATTTGGGCTTAAATTGAATTGACGAACAACCAATAGCAATATTACTCTTTTAGTAGTCTTGAATAAAAATCTAAATGGGGCGTAGCCAAGCGGTAAGGCAACGGGTTTTGGTCCCGCTATTCGGAGGTTCGAATCCTTCCGTCCCAGAGTACAGTCATTACGGAATAAATTTTCTATTGCCTTTGTACACCATCTTTCTATTTCTATTTAAAAATACAATATATTTTAAGAATAAAATATTGAAATGAAAAAAAAAATAAACTTTTTTTTCATCATTTCAACGGAATAAAAAAAATATATAAATATATATTTTTATATTCAAATTTCGATTTTACATATATACAATCTGATATGGGATTCATTTTAATTCTGACTGAACCTTTTACGCGTAAATTCACTATTCCATTCATAGAGAAAGAAAAAGTATAGATTACGATATACTGACTGAACTATGACTATTCATGATTCCAGAATTGAATCAATTACACAAACTAGAGGAATGTTATGGTAAAACTTCGTTTAAAACGATGTGGTAGAAAGCAACGTGCGACTTGAATTGAAGGACATGATCTGCTGTGGATTTTTTGATCCGCCACTTTTTATATAGGAATATAGGTGCTCTTGGCTCGACATTTTGTGTTCTATATTTTTGGAATAAAAAAAAAAGAGTACAGGGTGGAGCTCGAGTAGAATAGAAAGTTTTTATTCCTTTCGCAGGAGTAAGGATCTAGGGTTAGTGCGAATCAATAAGTTGGAACAACTTCGTAAGTATTTTTATATTAAAAAAAAAAGACCTTTCAAGCAATTTTACAATGGAAAATTAAAATTTTCTTAAATTTGTAAAATTCTTTGAATCAAAAGTCTATCATGCGTGAATCAAGCGTTTGTATTATTTTTTTATAGAAATAAAATAAATCATAAACAAAATAAGGGGCTTGTTGCTGCCCTTTTTAATAAAACGATTCAAGATCACCGAAGTCATGTCTAAACCCAAAGATTCAAAGTAAGGATAAAGAATCCTGAAACAAGGAAATCCAGTTTTAAATTGTTTGAACAACTAGATCAGAATGAAGAATCAAAATTGATTCTAAAAAACGAGCCAAACAAAAAAGGGTTAGAGACTACTCAAAAAAAAAGAGTACTTAAGGATTCTCTGTTGAGATATTTGAGAGTTATTTAACTTGAGTTACGAGAGTAAGAATGTTACGAATTCTTTTTATGGAAAAAACTATTTAGGGTTTCAATACTGGCTAATTTATTTAATGTTTTTATTAATCTATCTAATATTTGTATTTTATACAGAGATTTAATTTATACTCGTTCAATTTTTTCTCGAGCCGTACGAGGCCAAAACCTCTTATACGTTTCTAGGGGGGGGGGTATTATTCATATACATCTATCCCAATGAGCCGTTTATCGAATCGTTGCAATTGATGTTCGATCCCGAAGAGAAGGAAGAGATCTTCGGAAGGTGGGTTTTTATGATCCAATAACAAATCAAACTTATTTAAATCTTCCTGCTATTCTCGATTTCCTTAAAAAAGGCGCTCAACCAACAAGAACAGTTCACGATATTTCAAAGAGGGCAGGGATTTTTACAGAATTAAGTCTTAATAAAACGAAATTGAATTAATGAAACATAAAAAAGAGGATGTGAAAGACTCGTATATAGCTTGGTATCAAATTTTATCTACTCTTTTCTTTCCTCCTCTTTCGCTTCCATCATTTTTTTTAGAATTTCGATTTATTATTAGTATTCCTACTAAGGTACGAATACTAAAAAAAAACCTGTTAACAATTACTTTTTTTTATAATAATAAAAAAATTTATGAAAATAATTTTGGATCTATATAAATTATAATTTTTGTATAAATACAAAATTTTATTGTATAAAAAAAATACNNNTATAAAAAAAATACTGTATATACAATAATATATTTATTATGAATAAAACTAATATATATATTATATTATTAAATGAATAATTTATTCATTATTCATAATAAATTAAAGGCCATAAAAAGGGGTCTAAAAAAGTATAAAAACCCTAACTGGCTTAGTTTTCCTTCATTGTATGAACTAACAAACCAAGGGGTTAAGCTTTGTTATTTTTTTCTTTTCGCCATATTAAAAATTCACAATCATATTGACAACAGTGTATCGACCAAATATAATTCTCTCATAGAGAAATAGATCTATTTATCCCGGACGCACACATGACTGGGTTTTTCTTTTTTTTTTTTCTTTATTCTGTTTGTATCTACATATTTGCAGTACTTTATTTTTTTTTTTTGGGGGGGTTGCTAACTCAACGGTAGAGTACTCGGCTTTTAAGTGCGACTAGCATCTTTTACACATTTGTATGAAGAAAAGGATTCGTACAGATCTACGGTAGAGTTTGTAAGACCACGACTGATCCTGAAAGGAATGAATGGAAAAAATAGCATGTCGTATCAAGGGAGAATTCAGATAACAATTTTTTTTGCTTTCCTGATCGGTACAAGCTTATTTTCGGTGTCGAACAAAAAAAAAAAAAAAAAGAATTCCAATTTGGGTCGAGTGAATAAATATAAATGGATGGATAAAAAAACCAGGTTTCCTGATTCCATGAAAAAAAAAGAAACGAGCTTACATTCGTAATTTGAAAAATTACCCGATCTAATTAAATGTTAAAAATAGATTAGTGCCTAATACGGGTATGGGAAGGAATTTTTTTCTTGCGTGTTATTATCAATTTTTCATGAGTCCTAATTATTTTTTTCCCTAGTCCGTTTGGGTTAGGTTGGAGATGGATGTGTAAAAGAAGCAGTATATTGAGAAAAAATATATATATTTCCAAAATCAAAAGAGCGATTAGGTTAAAAAAATAAAGGATTTCTAATCATTTTTTTTTTTTTTTTTTCTATAATATAACTAACATAAACCTATTAAAGATAGAGAATCCGGTTAGCAGTCTACCTGTTTATGAGGTATCTATTGCTTTCGTAGTCTAATACCTCATTTTGACCGTATCGCACTATGTGTCATTTCAGAACTCAATAAAATAAAGACTTTACTTTACAGTTCAAATCGAATTTCAATCCAAATGGAGAAATTTAAGGGATATTTAGAGTTCGATGGGGCTCGGCAACAGAGTTTTCTATATCCACTTTTTTTTCGGGAGTATATTTATGTACTTGCTTATGATCATGGTTTAAATAGATTAAATAGAAATCGCTCCATTTTCTTGGAAAATGCGGATTATGACAAAAAATATAGTTCACTAATTGTGAAACGCTTAATTTTGCGGATGTCTGAACAGAATCGTTTTATTATTCCCACTAAGGATTTGAACCAAAATCCCTTTTTGGGGCATACCAATCTTTTCTATTATCAAATGATATCTGTTTTATTTGCAGTGATTGTAGAAATTCCTTTTTCCCTAAGATTAGGATCCTTTTTCGAAGGAAAACAATTAAAAAAATCTTATAATTTACAATCAATTCATTCAATATTTCCCTTTTTAGAAGACAAATTCTCACATTTTAATTATGTATTAGATGTACTAATACCTTACCCCATCCATTTAGAAATCTTGGTTCAAACCCTACGTCACCGGGTAAAAGATGCCTCTTCTTTGCATTTTTTTCGGTTCTGTCTATACGAGTCTTGCAATTGGAATAATTTTGATATTCAAAAAAAATCAATTTTGAATCCAAGATTTTTCTTGTTCTTATATAATTCTCATGTATGTGAATACGAATCCATCTTTTTTTTTCTACGCAAGCGGTCTTCTCATTTACGATCGACATCTTATGAAGTCCTTTTTGAGCGAATTTTATTCTATGGAAAAATACAACATTTTTTTAAAGTCTTTGTTAATAAATTTCCGGCGATCCTAGGGTTGCTCAAGGATCCTTTCATACATTATGTTAGATATCACGGAAAATGCATTCTGGCAACAAAGGATACACCGCTTCTGATGAATAAATGGAAATATTATTTTGTTAATTTATGGCAATGTTATTTTTCCATATGGTTTCAACCGCAAAAGGTCAATATAAATCAATTATCTAAAGATAATTTAGTGTTTCTGGGTTATCTGTCAAGTTTGCGATTAAATCCTTTAGTGGTACGTAGTCAAATGCTAGAAAACTCATTTCTAATAGATAATGTTAGAATCAAATTGGATAGCAAAATTCCAATTTCTTCTATTATTGGATCATTGGCTAAGGATAAAT